TTTACTGCGAATTTTTAAGCTGTTTTTTTTCACTCATATAACTATCTGATTTAGTTCATCAACTTAACTGATGAATAAAAAATACATTCAATTCATTTAACCTTTTTCCTCGAAAAGGGAAACAAGAGAAAGTTTATATTTTAACGAATCACACGTAGAGATATTGATAACACACATAAAGTTAATGGTATTTCATAACTAATTGATTGAGCAGCAGCCCGTAGACCACCTAAAAAAGAATATTTATTATTTGATCCATATCCTGACATAAGAAGTCCAATAGGAGCAATGCTTGAAATAGCAATCCATAAAAAAACACCTATACTGAGATCGGCTAGAACAATATGATAGCCAAAAGGAATTATTGAATAACTTAACAAAATAGATATGACTGCTAGGGATGGGCCAATACTGAATAAACGCGGATTTCCTCTAGATGGAAGAAGATTCTCTTTGAAAAGCAATTTTGTTCCATCTGCTAGAGCTTGAAGAATCCCTAACGGGCCGGCATATTCAGGGCCAATACGTTGTTGTATCCCCGCGGATATTTCTCTTTCTAACCAAACAATTACGAGTACACCTATTGTAATTCCTAATACAGTAGTTAAAATAGGGACAAACATCCATATAATGCCATAGATTTCTTTTAAGAATTCCAACCTAGAAAAAGAATTGATAGCTTGTACTTCTGTTGTATTAATTATCATTTCAACGATCAACTTCTCCCATAATGATATCTATGCTACCTAGTATCGTCATAATATCAGCCAATTTCATTCTTTTAACTAATTGAGGAAGAATTTGCAAATTGACAAAACCCGGTGGTCGAATTTTCCATCTCCAAGGAAAAACATTCTGATCTCCTATCATAAAAATCCCCAATTCTCCTTTTGGAGCTTCAACTCTTACATAAAGTTCTTGCTTCGACAATTCAAAAGTAGGAGAGGGTTTTTTACTAATAAATCGGTAGTCAAAATCATTCCATTCGGGATTTCTTACTTCAGCAAAGCGCCGGGTTTCTAAATTCTCATAAGGACCTCCCGGAATTCCTTCCAGAGCTTGTTGAATAATTTTTATAGATTCTGTCATTTCACTAATTCGTACTAAATAACGAGCTAATGAATCCCCTTCTTTTTGCCATTGGACTTCCCAGTCAAATTCGTCATAACACTCATAATGATCAACCTTACGAAGATCCCATTGTAGTCCGGAAGCTCGTAGCATTGGTCCTGATAAACCCCAATTTATTGCTTCCTCTTCACTAACGATACCCACCCCCTCAACTCGTTCTAAAAAAATAGGATTTCGTGTAATAAGCTTTTGATATTCAGCAACCTCCCTTAAAAAATAATCGCAAAAATCCAAACACTTATCTATCCAGCCATGAGGTAGATCAGCGGCTATTCCTCCAATACGAAAATAATTATGCATCATTCGCATACCGGTCGCAGCTTCGAATAGATCATATATTAATTCTCTTTCTCGAAAAATATAGAAGAAAGGGGTCTGTGCACCAATATCTGCCATAAAGGGTCCAAGCCATAACAAATGAGAAGCTATACGGCTCAACTCCAACATAATTACTCTGATATAGCTGGCTCTTTTAGGTACTTGAATATTTCCCAACTGCTCAGGTGCATTTACAGTTATTGCTTCTGTAAACATAGTAGCTAAATAATCCCAACGTGTTACATAAGGCAAATATTGTATAATTGTTCGGTTTTCCGCAATTTTTTCCATCCCTCTGTGTAAATAACCTAATATTGGTTCACAGTCGATAACATCTTCACCATCTAGAGTAAGGATGAGTCGAAGAACACCATGCATTGATGGGTGGTGAGGACCCATATTGACTATCATGAGGTCCTTTCTTGTAGCTGGTAGAGTCATAGGTTTTTTCCCGATTCATTTTTCCATGAATTGCTGAAAACAAAAAGAGGGTCATCCAAATTAAAATAACTTTTCAAATTAACGAGTTTTTCTCTCTCGAATATTCAACTGCCCAATTAATTCTTTATACCGTACTCTATTTTTTTTTGATAAATAAGCTAGCAGGCGTTGGCGCTTTCCCAGAATTTTACGCAAGCCTCTCTGAGATAAATAGTCTTTTTTGTGCAATTCCAAATGGGAAGTAAGTCGTCGTATCTTATTAGTAAAGCGGAATACTTGAAATTCAACAGACCCGGGGTTTTCCTCTTTTTCTTTTTGTGAAAAAACGGAAATGAATGAATTTTTTACCATAAAATAATTCTTTTTTTTTTTTACAAATATTAATTTTAACGATCAGTAATAATAATGTGAGTTAGTTTAATTTGGTATACACAATAAACCAATTTTCAATTTTTATGGAATTCTATATCTAATTTTAAAAAATAAATCAATCCAATTAAAATTGGATTCGGATAGGCATACAAAAGAATAGTATATTTTGTATTTTCAAAAGAGAATAGTTTAAATCTTAAAATTAAGCAGTACGAAGATTGATGCGCGTTTTTCGAAAAAAAAAAAAATAATAATAATAATGGATACCTCATTACATTAAATTAGTATCATATATTAGACTAAAATGTAAGACAAGTTAGATGTTCATTTGTTTGCTTTCATATATCAGATCTGATATAGGACATAAAGTATCATTTACCGCTTTTCAATTGTGGGTACATATGTATCCTTAACAGACTGAAACGGCTGCCATTATTTGTATCAAACCAATATCGATTCATACATGCTAAATCTTCTAATCGATAATTGGGCCAAAGAAAGAATTTTAATTTAATTAATTGATGTCTATCAATATCTTTATTGTCATTCAAAAATTGACTACAACTTCGAAAATGATTCCCATTACAAAATGGTATATTTTGATCCATACCTTGTCTATTTTTTGAATGGAAACAAATTAGAATTCTTAATTCTCGACGACGTCTAGACGATAAAATATTTTCAGGAAAAATAAAATCAGAATAATTATTTCCAGGTAGATCCTTTTGAATAGATTCATCAAAATCTTCCTTATCGACATATCTTTGCTCTCGGTATCTTTGATTAGTACAATACCTACTTTTATGAATTAATGAAATATTTATGGTTTGATGCATAATAAACTGTCCTGATTTTTTTACAGGCAGACGAAAAGGTTCGATAATCAATATTCCCCGTTTCCTCAATTCTGTAAAAGTTAAATTCTTATTAATCAGCATTATATCAAGATTCATTTCTCTCCTTTGAATAGAGGATAGAGTTATTTTTTTTGGATTTCTCATTCTAAGCAGGAGACAATATATTTTGATATTATTGATCATTCTTTGATTCAAAGGACCCTCCCATCTCAATTGAAAAAGTAAATATCTTTTCAGGAAGAAATCTAGTTCTGCTTCCGTATTGCTCTTGTATTGTTTTTTCTTTTGTAGTTTTTCCATGTCTGATTCTGAATAAATTTCTTCAATCTCATTTTCTTGATTTAAAAGAAGAGATACAAGATTTTCTTGGTTTTGTACCTTTGATCTAAGATCTCTTTGGTTTTTAGATTCTTTTTCTTTTTGATTTTTTATTTCGTTCGACGATATAATTACTTTTGGCTTTCTATTGATATTTTGAGTTTCACTAAGATTTTCATTTATATTAAAATTAAAAAAAAGGAAGTTGCTTGGTATAAACCAGGGTTTCAGTTTATATGCATTATAAAGTAGTAAAAATTCTGGGAAGAACCAAAGATCCAGATTTGATATAGGATAACTTAATATTTCTGCATTCATTCCCATCCAATCCCATTTTTTTTTTTTATTGGAGTAATTGCTTTCTTCATCTTGATGAACCAGAAGATAAAAAAGATTTTTTTTATCAATTTTATCAATTATTTGATAATTAGAATTAGTAGCTTCATTCTTAGTATTTTGATTCGTATTAGTATCGACCTTGACCCAGGCTTCAATATCTATTTTTTTTCTAAGACAAAAATTGATGATTTTCCAATCAAAAAATTTTCGATCCGTATTTTTTTCCATATATATAATATCACTTTTGCCTAGAAAATAATTAAAATTATTAATAGGAATATAACCTAATTTATCAAATGTTTTTCTTTTCTGTGTGTTGTAATTATAAGAATTCTTTTTAGTCGTATTTACTTGGAATAGTGATCTATAAATGGATGGGTCCTCCTTCTTTTCATAATTATAATTAATAGATAGATAAGATAAAAGATTATATATATAGTATTTTTGAAAATTATCTTTCTGATTTGGTAATAAATATACTTTGTAATCGATTTTTTTTTTATAATAACTTAATTGTTCTTTTTCATATGAATCTTCTTTCTTTAAAATTTTATCTTGAATTGTACGACATTGATTGGTATTATTTCGCCACTTTTGTGCTATTAATTTAGACCACCTAATCTGAGATAAATCGTATTGATAATGACCTATTAACCAGCTTTTCCATTGATTTTTTTTCGAGTTCCGAAGTTTCTTAGCTTTGAATTCAGAATCAATTATTCCTTGTCTTCCAAAATAAGTTTTTATTGAAGTTTTCAGAAAAAGGGGTATTGTGTGATATTCAAGAATAGATCTTAACTTGTTTAAGTTAAGAGCTTGCGTTTGTGATAATTTGTAAAATACATATGCTTGTGAGAAGGAGGATACTCTATCAATATTCTGTGAATTATTAATATTATAAAAGTATTTTTGTATAGTTGAAATAAAGTCAATTTTCCTTTGATTAGTTTTATTACTCTTTTGGTTATTTTTTTCAATATTTAAAATGGGTTTATCAATAAGAGTTTTTGTTGATTCAAGAAAAAGTTTTGTATGCATTCTGGGAATATGAATCATAGATACAAGTATATCTATGTATATCTTTTCAATCAAAAATTTTATAAAAAAATAAAATTTACGAATTAATCGAGCGCTGTGCCTTTTTACTATTTGCCAAATAGTTTTTGGTAATTCGAATCTTTCAGTATTTGAACTACTTTTATTAGTATTCGGACTAACATTTATTCCTGGGGCCACTTTTTTTTTTTCTTTTGTAATTTTTTCTATTTTTTTTCTAATCATACTTGTTCTATCAGTTAGATCCTTCATTTTTTTTTCTGTCAGTAAATAATTTGTCCAACTTGTAGATCTAATTTGATTCACGGATTCATGAATTATTTGATTACGCGTTATAGAATCTTTTTCTTTTTTAGTTTCGCTTGATTGATCTACTTCTTTCAATCTACTAAATAATTTTTTTTTTATTTTTGCGATTTCTTTTATTATTTTTTTAAAAAATAGAATACTTTTGCTAAACCATTTGTTTGTTTTTTTTGAGATAGTTAGAAAAAATTTTGTTCTTTCTTTTAAAACTTGTAGAATTTGAAAGTATTTTTTTTTTAAGTTTCCAAATTTTTTTTTTAGTTTCTTAAAAATAGGTCTAACAAAGAAAGCAAAGAAAGTTGATTTTCGGGGAGAACCAAAAGGAAGTTCAGTTTCCAGTCCCCAAACTGTTAAAAAACAAAAATCATCCTTTTGGTCTTTCTTTCTCAGTCGATCCATATAAGAAGACCTTAGCTTAGACCCGTGCCAAGGTTTTAGACAGAAAGGAAATAGTATTTTTATCTGAATACCATCTAATAACCAATTTTTTGGAAATTCTATTTCTGATAATTGAACACCATTATAGGTGCATTTAATATGTATTTCTCTATTCCATTCCTTGAAATCCTCAGACCATTCAGGAGATTGAAATAGCATGTGTCGGCCAATATTTTTAATTATTATTAATAAAGGTAAGAAAATATATTTTCTAAAATTAGATTGAGTTATTAACATTAAACCTCTTACTATTTGTGCCAATGGGATGGTATCCCAGGCTTCTGCTATTTCTATTCGTATTTTTTCCTTTCTTTTGTTCTCTTCTTTTTTGTCCTTCTCTTTTTTTTTTTCTTCTTCTCTATAATCTGAACTTTTTTGTTTTGCTCCCTCTCTCATCCAGTTTTGAAAAATCAGTTTCATTAGCCCGGAGGCATCAAAAGAAAGAAGGTGTGGTTTGTATATTTTGTTCAAAAAGAGTGGAGAATGCACATTTGCTTGAAAAAGTTCCCAAATAACTATTTTACGTCTTTGTGTTCGCATAGAACCTTTGATTATGTCTCGACGAAAATCTGATTGTTGCGAATAGCGTATCAAAGCCACCTCGTCTGTTTTATCAGGATTTGTAATATTTTTATTAGTAGTATCGCGATTTCGCTGATTATCAGTAAAAATCACTACACGTTTGGCTTTTCTTGAACGAATCTGGTAATCAATGGCTACTTCGTCCCCACCTTCTCCTTCTTGTTGTTCTAATTCATTGATTAATTTTGATGACCATCGAGGGACGTTTTTACTGATTTCTTTTATTCCAATAATTTTTTTTTTTCTTTTTTTATTTTTAGTATCAGCTTTAATTGCATTGAATAAGAATTTTGTTTCTTTTTCGGAATCCCTTCTTTCTTGTTCTAAAAAGAAAAAGGATTTTTTCAAATTAGATTCTCTTTCTCTAGCAAGTTGACTGATTAAAGTCAAGAAGTAACTTAGTTTTTTTGATAATCTTTTTTTTTCAAATCTATCTCTTTTATGTTCCAGTTTTCGGTGATCCGTATCAGTAAGAAACATAACATGAATTTTATTTATTTCGAGAAAATTTTCTATTAAAATTTCATTTCTCATTAAAGGTGAAAGAAATTTTGTCATCCTCCCACGATGCGAACTATTCAAAAAAGGATCATATATTTGACGGAAGTATTCTTTTTTATTCTCCTCATTACACAATCTAATTTTTTTTTCTAGTATATCGACAGTAAAAGATTTTTTGTCTAGGGCTTCAATTCGATTTATCAACTCATTGTTTAGATTATTATTTTTTTCTTGATTAGTATAAACCCAATGATTGTATAATTCATTTTTTTCTATTATTGAGACAGGTATTTTTCTTTGTATCATTTCAAAAAAAGTGGCTAAACCCGGTGGAAATGAAAAAGATATATTTTTTTTTCCATAACTTTGACATGTATAAAAAAAATATTGTGACATTTCATTTCTTATGGCATTTTCGAATCGATTATTTTTTATATATCGAAGTGGTCGATTCCATCTATTATAATTGAAAAGAAGAGTTACAAAGGGTTTTTCAAACCAGAAGAGGTCTTTATTTTGATTTTCAAGTATTTTGAACTTCACATTTTCTTCATTTATTTTTTTTTCTATATAAGAAGCTTCATAAATTTGTCTATTTTTATAGTATGTCTTTTTAAGGAATTCATCTTTTGTTTTTTCCTTTCTATTCACTCGGCTCTCTTTTGTTTCATCGATTTTGTTCGGATCCTCCTTTTCTTCCGAAAAAAGGGAAGGAGAAGGATCTTCTTCGGTGGATCCCTCTTGTTCCTGTTTAGTCCTCTTCGTTTCGTAAGTTGTTTCTACATCTCTTTCTTCCGTTTTTGAGGTTTCTTTCAGTTTCTTAGTAAGAATGGGTGACGGT